GATAGTCAAAATCATTCCATTCAGGGTCTTTTATTCTATCAAAGCGTCGGATTTCTAAATTCTCATAGGGTCCCCCTGGAATTCCTTCCAGAGCCTGTTGGATAATTTTTATGGATTCTGTCATTTCACTGATTCGTACTAAATACCGAGCTAATGAATCCCCTTCCTTTTGCCATTGAATCTCCCAATCAAATTCGTCGTAACACTCATAACGATCAACTTTACGAAGATCCCATTGTATTCCGGAAGCCCGTAGCATTGGTCCTGATAAACCCCAATTTAGTGCTTCTTCTGCGCCAATAATGCCTACGCCTTCAACTCGTTCTAAAAAAATAGGATTCCGTGTAATAAGCTTTTCATATTCAGCAACCCCGGTTAAAAAATAATCGCAAAAATCCAAACATTTATCTATCCAGCCATGAGGTAGATCAGCAGCTACTCCTCCGATACGAAAATAATTATGCATCATGCGCATACCGGTAGCAGCTTCGAATAGGTCATATATCAATTCTCGTTCTCGCAAAATATAGAAGAAAGGGGTCTGTGCCCCAATATCTGCCATAAAAGGGCCAAGCCATAACAAATGGGAAGCGATACGACTCAACTCCAACATAATAGCTCTGATATAGCTAGCCCTTTTAGGTACTTGAATATTGCCTAGCTGTTCGGGTCCATTTACGGTTATTGCTTCTGTGAACATAGTAGCTAAATAATCCCAACGTGTTACATAAGGCAAATATTGTATAATTGTTCGATTTTCCGCAATTTTCTCCATCCCTCTATGTAAATAACCCAATATTGGTTCACATTCAATAACATCTTCACCATCGAGAGTAACGATCAGTCGAAGAACACCATGCATTGATGGGTGGTGAGGGCCCATATTTACTATCATGAGGTCTTTTCTTGTAGTTGGTGCAATCATAAGTTTTTTCCCGAGTCATTCTTCCCATGCATTGCTGAAAGTAAAAAGAAGTTCATCAAAATTGAAACGACTAAGCTCAAATGGTACCACGCTTCAAATTAACGAGTTTTTATCTCTCGAATATTCAACTCGCCAATTAATTCTTTATAGCGTTCTCTATTTTTTTTTGACAAATAGGCCAGCAGTCGTTGACGTTTTCCCAAAATTTTCCGCAAACCTCTCTGAGATGAAGAGTCTTTTTTGTGCAATTCCAAATGTGAAGTAAGTCTCCTTATCTTAGTCGTGAAACTGAATACTTGAAATTCAACAGACCCCCTGTTTTCTTCGTTTTCTTTTTGAGAAATAACCGAAATGAATGAATTTTTTACCATAAAAAAAATCCCCTTTCCCTTTTTACAGATATGGATTTTACCGATCAGTAATAATAATGCCATTAATTTGAATGTGATATATACAATAATCTAATCCGAATTTATTTATGAACTCCTAATTTTCTGAATTCAAATCACTCAATTCAATTTGAAATTGGATTTAGATAGGGATAGAAAAGGATTGGTACATTTTCGCATCGAAGAATTTAGATTTAAAACGAAGAAGTTTTTGTTGATTCATTTCGAGATCTAATTGAGCCATTTTTTATTTCATATTGGATATTAGAATGAAATGTGAGACAAGGCATGTGATCTGTGTATTTGTTTGCTTTCATATACCCTATATTAGGGTATAGGATATATAGAAAAAGTGTATTATCCACGAATTTTCAATCGTGGATACAGATGTATCCTTAACATACTGAAACGACTGCCATTATTGGTATCAAACCAATAACGATTCATACAAGCTAAATCCTCTAATCGATAATTAGGCCAAAGAAAGAGCTTTAATTTCATTAATTTATTTTTCTCTCTATCAAGATGCTTATTGTCATGCGAAACTTGGCTGCTGTTTTTTACGTTCTTTCCATTCCAAAATACTGGATTTCTATCTCCACCATTTCTATTCTTTGAATTGAAACAATTTAGAATTCTCAATTTTCTACGACGTCTAAACGATAAAATATTTTCAGGAACAAGCAAATCAAAATGATTTTTGTCTCTATTTCCAGTTATTCTTTGATGTGCTGAAATAGTTTCATCAAAATTATTCTTAGAAACATATCTTTGTTCTTGGTATTTTTTATTAGTTTGGTGTTTACTCTTATGAACCAACGAAATACCTATGGTTTGATACATAATAAATTGGCCATCGTTTTTTCCAGACAGACGAATGGGTTCTATAATCAATACTCCCTTTTTCATCAATTCGGTAAGAGTTAAATTCTTCTGAATCAGCATTATATCCAAACAAATTTCTCTCGTTTGAATCGAGGAGATAGTAATTTTTTTTGGATCTATCAGTCTAAGCAGGAGACAACATACCTTGATATTATTCATCATTCTTTGATTCAAAGTATCGTCCCATCTTAATTGAAAAAGAAAAAAACGTTTCAGGAAGGAATCTAGTTCTGCTTCCGTGTTGCTTTTGTATTGTTTTTTCTTTTTCGCTTTTTTCATGTCTGATCTTGCAGAATTTTCTTCAAGATCTTTTTGTTGTGAGAGAACGGATCCAAGATCTCCTCGACTTGTGGGTTCTTTTTCTTCTTGATTTCGATGCTTTTTATTCGATGGTATCAAAAAACTTCCTTTTTTATTTTCATTGATCTTTTTATTTTCACTACGATTTTCATTTCTATTCAAATTTAAAAGAAGTAATTTTCTTGGTATAAACCAAGGTTTCGTTTTATAGGCATTATAAAGTAACACAAGTTCTGGGAAGAACCAAAGTTCCAGATTCGATATGTGACGCTTTAGTATTTTTTCATTCATTCCCATCCAATCAAAAAAAACTTTGTGAGAGTTTGGTGGATTGATTTCTGGAATCATAAGATAAAAAAGATCTTTTTTATGAATTATTTGATAATTATTAGTACGAATTTGAGTATTTTGATTCCTATTGGTATCGATCGTAATCCAGGCCTCAATATCTACTTTTTGTCTAAGATAAAAATTGATAATTTTCCAATCAAAATATTTTCTATCGGCCGTTTTTTCCATATAGAGAATATCGACCTTTCCTAGAAAATTATTGATAGGGATGTTTCTCAGCATATCAAAAAGGCTTTCTTTATGCGTGTTATAAGAAAGCTCTTGGTTCTTATGTCCTTGAAACGGAGAAAAGCATTCCGTTTTATTTTCATAATTAAGAAATTTATATGATAAAAGATCATATCTATAGTATTTTGGAAAATTATCTTTTTGATTAGATAATGAATATACTTCAAATTGGTTTTGTTTTTTGGAACCAATTAATTGGTCTTTTTCATATGAATGCCTTTTGCTAAAATTTGATTTTTTAGCTATACGACGCTGATTAACTGTATTTCGCCACTTTTCTGGTATTAATCTAGACCATCTGATCTGAGATAAATCATATTGATAATGTCCTCTTAACCAGTTTTTCCATTGATTCATTTCATAACTCGGAAGTTTCTTATCTCCTAATTTCGAATGAACCATTCCTTGTGTTTCAAAAGAATCCTTTATTTCAGGCTTAAGAAAAAAAGGGATTCCTTGAGATTGAAAAACAGAGCTAAATTTATACGAGTTACTGATTTGGATTTGTGATAATTTGTAAAATACATATGCTTGTGACATGTATGATAAGTCATAAAAAATAGGTGAATTTGTTTTACTATTACTAATATTATCAAGTGACTTTTTGATAGTCGAAATAAAGGCAATTGGATTTTTATTTTTTTTATTAATTATTTCTTGTTTTCTTTCGTTAGTGTAAATGGATTTATCAATAATTTTTTTTGTTGATTCAAGAAAAAGTTCTGTATTCATTTTGGGAATATTAATGATAGATAAAAATAGTTCTGTGTATATTCTTTCAATGAAAAATTTCAAAAAAAGGGGTAATTTAGAAATTAATCGAGCATTTCTTTTTTTTAATATTTGCCATTTTTCGAATCTTTTAGGATTATAACTTGTTTTGCTAGGACTAATATTATTTCTTTTTGGAGTTACTTTTTTTTTCTCTTTTGTGATTCTTTCTATTTGATTTCGAATTGTACTTGTTCTATCGGTCAGATCCTTCATTTTTTTTTCTGTCAATGAAGAATTTGTTGAACTCGGAGATGCAATTTGACTAAATGATTCGTGAATTATCTGATTGCTGATTATAGAATCTTTTTTTTCTTTAATTTCACTCGATTCATATACTTCTACTTCTCTTAATCGAAATAATAGAATTGGATTTACTTTTGAAAGTTCTTTTATTATTTTTTTTATAAAAATAACACTTTTGATAACCCGTTTTTTTGTTTCTTTTGATACTTTTCGAAGTAATTTTGTTTTTGCTTTAAAAACTATTAGAACTCGAAAATACTGCTTTTTCAATTTTCCAATTTTTCTTTCAAGTTCCTTAAAAATGGGTTTAAAAAAGGAAGGTCGTTTTCGGGGCGAACCAAAAGGAAGTTCAGCTTCCATTCCCCAAACTGTTAAAAAACAAAAATCATCTTTTTCTTTTTTCTTTTTCATTAGATCTTTCTGAGAGGATCTTAGTTTCGATTTGTGCCAAGGTTTCAGACAGAAAGGAAATAATATTTTTATCTGAATACCGTCTGTCAACCAATTTTTCGGAAATTCTGTTTCTGATAACGGAACACCATTATAGGTACATTTAACATGCATCTCTGTATTCCATTCCTGTAAATCCTCAGACCATTCAGGAAGTTGCAATAGGCATATACGTCCAATATTTTTTGCAATTATCAATGAAGGTAGTAGAATATATTTTCTAAAAATAGATTGAGTTAGTAACATGGAACCTCTTATTACTTGCGCAAATGGAATGGTATCCCAGGCCTCTGCTATGTCTATTCGCGCTTTCTCCTTTCTTTTGTTCTTCTCTTTGTTTTCTTCTCTTTTTGTTTGTTCTTCTGTATACTCTACAATTTTGAATGCTTCCCCCTTACCCACCCAATTTCTCAAAATTAGTTTAATCAATCCGGAGATATCAAAAGATAAAAAAG